ATACAAGGCCTTGGACACGTAATGGATCTTGAAGTACTATTTCCGTATCCCCCTGACCAAATCCGCCCACATTAGGATTACTCGTTAATGGTTGATCAAATTTCAGGGATTCCCCCTCGGAAATAAGAAGTTCTGGTCCTGGGGGGATAATATCAACCACTTGACGTCCATCCGGATCTGTTATGGTTATTTCATATCCCCCCTTCTTTTCTTTTCGTATGATTTTCCTTACTATACCCGCTGCTGTAGCATTATAAACTGTATTGTTACTCTTGCTCCCGTCAGGATAAATCTGACCCCTTCCTCTGTTCCCGCCTACGTATATAGGATATTTTAAGAAGTGAACATCTTTTTTAGTAGCGGGGTCAGGGGAAAGAATAGGAAAGGCAATTTCACTATATTTCTGACCGGGGACAGGGCCTATCACAAGAATATTTTTTTTATTAGGGCGATAGCTCTGAAAAGACAAATTTACTATCTTTTCCTTCATCTCGGGAGAAATACGATCGGGGGGAGCTAATTCAAAACCTTCCGGTAAAATAAGAACAGCCCCTACATTCAAACCCCCTTTTTTACCATTAGCAAGAACTTGTTTCAGTTGCATATCATAAGGAATTCGGACAACCGCTTCAAATACAGTATCAGGAAGTACCGCTTGCGGTACCTCAATATCCACGGGCTTGTTAGCTAAATGACAATTGGCACATACAATACGCCCCGTCGCTTCTCGTGGATTTTCATAACCCTGCTGTGCAAAAATGGGATATGCATTTGAAATGGCCGTCTGAGTTATGATATATATCATGAGCGATACGGAAATAGATCGAGTAATCTGTTCCTTTATCCAAGAAAAAGTATTTCTAGTTTCCATGGTTCAACCGTTGATACCAAAATTTCTACAATAGGTGGGGTAAGTCACTAATATAGTTCCCTATCCACGATTCTGTTAGTTACTGGAATAATATAGGATTCAGCCTGAAGATGGGTAAAAATAGAAAGCATAAATTTTCAACGCTTTGTTTATGTACAACTACAAAGTTGCAAACCTTCGAAGATTAATATGAGTGGATCTGTTATCAGTCATTCATTGAATGATAAATAACTACAAGTGACGGAGATACGCGATTTAAATAACGAAAAATCCAATATTTAAAAACTGTATCAAGAATCACTGGAAAAGTGGAAACAAGACCCGATATTATTTGATCATTCTGAACAAATCCAAAATCTTTGTAGACAGAGCCAATCAGTAATTCCCAACCGTGGGGTGAATGGAATCCGATACATAAATCGGTTAATAAAAGAATACAAAAAGCTTTGACCGTGTCGCTTAGGTTATATAGGAATTCCTGGGCCCAAGAGTTAAGAATAACAAGTTCTTCCTTACCCAAAATAGAATAACCACTGAGAATAACAAAACAGATTATGTTTATTGAAAAGTGAAAAATCGTATGGATACGATCTTCGTTGTGTATCTTGATTAATTGGATCGTTTCTTTTTGTATTCTTAGAGGTATAGGAAGCTTGTGTAGACGTGTCTTCGAGTATTCTTCGATCATTTCGTCCAAGACGAGGAGTTCCTCTAATTCTATGAATTTTTCTAGAATACCCCTTTCTTGAATATCATTCAAAAAAATTTCGGATTGCCCGGCATTCCACGAATTAGTAACCCAAGATTCCAGACTTTTTTTAAATGAGAGAGAAAGCCACCAAGGAAAAAATACTATATATACAAGAGGAGTGGATGCTTTCTTTTTTGCCATTTTTTCATCTGTGAATTGTTAATCAACCCACTTCATTCGTCGACTCTATGTGATCGAATCCTTCTTTCACGCATGAGTTCTATACAAGGTATGGAACCTATTAATTTAATCTATTTTATTTGTGATTTTTTGATTAGTCTTTTAATCTCGAAAGACTAGAGAAATTGACTAAAAATCAATCCATTTCCAATGAAGAAATACTAAAAAAATCAAGTTTCCCGATATCTCAATTGGGCAAATTCGAAACAACTGTCTCCTCCTTTCAATGAATGACTGAAAGAAAGGCTTTAAGTTTTAAGTAATGAATATTAATCCAATTTTGAGACAAAAGAATCCACAATATCCAATATTAAAAAAAAAATTTCCTGATTGCCTACAGACAGGAATAGTAGAATAATAATAATTCAGGGAAAGATATTGAAATACTCAAAGTAACAAAACAAGCCGGAAATTGGCTAGTTATCATTATTAAGAAATCTAATTGTTATTTTTGTCTTGGTTATTAAGGAACACAAAAGAAAGGAGAAAATAAAACGTCGAGTGACAAAAAGAAAGAATTCCGTTTTGTAATTGTTCCGCCCGCTTTGGTTCGAAATGACCCTTCTGATGAAACTTCACTTAGGTTATATTATGTTATAGAAAAAAAGAGGATTCTTGCATTTTTTCCTCAAAACCCAAACCCCCATCTCCCATTTTTTTTGTCAAAATACTTCATACTTCAATTGGTACACGCAAGAAATAGGCCAATTCAGCAGCTTTTTGTTCAATTTCTCGTGGAGTCAAATTCTCATCAGTACGAGTTAAGGGAATGGCCCCCTGGCCCCGGATGTCCATATAAAGGACACGACGGGCATAAATACCCTCTTGAACTTCTATTCTAATGGACTGAATATCTTTTATAAGGAATCGGAGGAATATGCGACGATTTTTTCCAGGAAATCCCCACCGAAAAATGCACACTATGCCTTTCTTTCTATCGAATCGATCATAACCGCTGCCTACATTCCAGGAAATTGTGCACCACAAATAGGAACTAATAAAGAGACCCGCGATCCCGTAGAAAGACATCACGATACCTTGTGGAAAAAAAATGATTTGCTGAGACGGAAAAAAAGATATTAAATTTTTACCAAGATAACTGGAAGTTCCAACCAATAAGAACCCTAATGAACCTAAAAAAAGGATAAAGGCCCAGCAGAAATTACTTATTTTTCGAGACTCCATTATAAGTTCTATCCATATATGTTCTGATCGCCAATTCATACTTGATCCGATTTTATTTTATTGGAATTGAGAGAAACCCTCAAATTCATTTTACTTTACCTTTTTTGTTTTGTTTCCGAAGTAACTCTCATCAACTAGCACTAGTTTGATGTGAACCTTTAGGAGTAATTCATCAAATTACTTAGATATAATCTAAACTAAAAACTAAAAAAATAACATACCCTTCATATGATCCCACTATACATATAGATCCGACGACTTTTTATTTCAGCCATCCAGCGATCCTGGTCGATTTGAAAACGGCTAGAATTCATTTACCCATATATTATTATGTTTCTGCAGGTATAAGAGTCCTTTACTTTATGTCTTTATGTTTGGCAGAAATCACATGTTATATCATATTTCGCTAAATAGATATCTGTGTTAGTTATGATGTAAGTCTAAGTTTTTGAAAAAAAATAGAAGAGATGGGGTCCATCGGGTCTAAACAATCTTGTTTTCTTGAACATGAAGAGATAAAGAAGCCATTGCAATTGCCGGAAAAACTAGGCCTACTAAAGGCACAAAAAAAGCAGGAAGGTTCATAGAATGGGTACCTCGATTTATTGTTCGTACCTGTTATTATTATTTATAAATAAAGATATCTTATAATAATTATAATTCAGAATTTTCATTATTATTTAACTATAACTATATTCAATCCTTAGTATAGATCTAAGTATCTATATATCTATATCTAAGTGAGGATATAGAATAAAACGTAGAGCTAAATAAATCAACTTATTCATCTTTGTATAATTAGATCTTAGGTCGCCAAACAAAATTCCTATTTCCTTTAATTCCGAATAAACTAACTACTGCTTTGCTACAAATAATTGAACTTAGCCCTCTATTTGGTTTTGATTTGCATTGCATTTTTAGTCAAAGGAAAGAAACCGTGCAGATTTAATAACTCAGTCAGAACACTTTTTAAAAACTTACGTGGTACGATTAGGTCGAATGATCCCTTATGGAATAAATTTTCAGTCTCTTGCAAACCTTCGGGTACTTCTATCTTCAATATTTGTTCAATTACTCTTTTACCCGCAAACGCAATGTAAGCATTGGGTTCGGCAATAACGATATCAGCCAACGTACCAAAACTAGCCAGCACCCCACCAGTAGTAGGAGATGCAAGGATTGATATATAAAATAACTTTTTAATTGATTGATAATCATATAAAGCAGAGGCTATTTTAGCCATTTGTATCAAGCTCACACTTCCTTCTTGCATGCGCGCCCCCCCGGAAGCACACACTATAATAAGGGGTAGAAAGTGATTGGTAGCGTATTCAATCAAACGGGTGATTTTTTCACCGACTACGGATCCCATAGTACCCCCTATAAACTCAAAATCCAGAACCCCAACTGCTACGGGAATGCCATTTAGTTCGCCTATGCCTGTTTGAATAGCCTCGGGTAATCCCGTCTTTGTTTGATAAGCATCAATACGATCTTTATAAAATTCGTATTCGCATTCGTATTTGTATTTGTTTTCGGTTTCATTTTTGTTTTCATTTTCGTTTTCGGTTTCATTTTTGTTTTCATTTTCGTTTTCGGTTTCATTTTTGTTTTCATTTTCATTTTCGGTTTCATTTTTGTTTTCATTTTCATTTTCGGTTTCATTTTTGTTTTCATTTTCATTTTCGGTTTCATTTTTGTTTTCGTCCTCTGAATCTGAAATTAATTCAAGAAATTCAATGGGATCTATAGAGACCATGTCTTCGTCCATACCACCCCAAGTATCCGGATCGATCGAAAGATCTAGTCTATCTGGACTATTCATTTTCAAATGCCATCCACAGTATTCACAAATATTCAGTCTTTCTCTTAAAGGCCTCTTATAATTTGGTTCTTCACAATTCTCACACATAACCCACAAATGAGCAAAACCTTCAGGACGATTTGAAAAAACGTCTCTCTTAGTCACATCCTTTTCACAGAGGTAACAAATATACTTGTTTTGTTTTAACAGGATACGCAAATTGGGTTCCAGACAATTCTTACATACATAGTACGCCGGGTGCGAGTACGGAATAGGATCATTCAAACTAGCTTCTCTTTCTCTATCATTAGAACTATCTTCTCCATCATTCAAACTATCTTTTCCACCATTAGAACTATCTTCTCCACCATTCGAACTATCTTCTCCATCATTCAAACTATCTTTTCCACCATTAGAACTATCTTCTCCATCATTAGAACTATCTTCTTTTTCTCTATCATTAAAACTATCTTCTCTTTCTCTATCATTCGAACTATCTTCTCTATCATTAGAACTACCTTCTCTATCATTAGAACTATCTTCTCTATCAGGGAAACTAGCTCTCAAACTAGCTAAACCAGCTGTGATATCATTGATACAAGCTTGGATCTCTTGTGGAATTAACTCACGATCTTGTGCCTCTCTATCATTCGAACTATCTTCTAGAGTTAAATCACTATCTTGTGCATCGATATCATTCGAACTATCTTCTCTATCATTCGAACTATCTTCTCTATCATTCGAACTATCTTCTCTATCATTAGAACTATCTTCTCTATCATTCGAACTATCTTCTCTATCATTCGAACTATCTTCTCTATCATTAGAACTTCTTTCTCTATCATTAGAACTTCTTTCTCTATCATTCGAACTATCTTCTTTTTCTTTATCATTCGAACTATCTTCTTTTTCTCTATCATTAAAACTATCTTCTCTTTCTCTATCATTCGAACTATCTTCTCTTTCTCTATCATTAGAACTTCTTTCTCTATCATTAGAACTATCTTCTTTTTCTCTATCATTAAAACTATCGTCTCTTTCTTTATCATTAGACCTCCTTTGTATGTCATTAGAATTAGAATTATCTTCTAGAGTTAAATCACTATCTTGTGCATCGATAGAACTATCTTCTCCATCATTCGAACTATCTTCTCTATCATTAGAACTATCTTGTCTATCAGGAAAATTAAATAGAAAACTATCTAAATTAACATTGATAGAATTGATACGAGCTTGGATCTTTTGTCGAATTAAATCACTATCTTGTGCATCGATATCATTCGAACTATCTTCTCTATCATTAGAACTATCTTCTCTATCATTCGAACTATCTTCTCTATCATTCGAACTATCTTCTCTATCATTCGAACTATCTTCTCTTTCTCTATCATTAGAACTATCTTCTCTATCATTCGAACTATCTTCTCTTTCTCTATCATTAGAACTTCTTGCTCTATCATTAGAACTATCTTCTCTTTCTCTATCATTAGAACTTCTTTCTCTATCATTAGAACTATCTTCTCTTTCTCTATCATTAGAACTTCTTTCTCTATCATTAGAACTATCTTCTCTTTCTCTATCATTAGAACTTCTTTCTCTATCATTCGAACTATCTTCTCTTTCTCTATCATTAGAACTTCTTTCTCTATCATTAGAACTATCTTCTTTTTCTCTATCATTAAAACTATCGTCTCTTTCTTTATCATTAGACCTCCTTTGTATGTCATTAGAATTAGAATTATCTTCTAGAGTTAAATCACTATCTTGTGCATCATTAGAACTATCTTCTCCATCATTCGAACTATCTTCTCTATCATTAGAACTATCTTCTCTATCATTAGAACTATCTTGTCTATCATTAGAACTATCTTGTCTATCATTAGAACTATCTTGTCTATCAGGGAAATTAAATAGAAAACTATCTAAATTAACATTGATAGAATTGATATGAGCTTGGATCTTTTGTCGAATTAAATCACTATCTTGTGCATCGATATCATTCGAACTATCTTCTCTATCATTCGAACTATCTTCTCTATCATTAGAACTATCTTCTCCACCATTCGAACTATCTTCTCCATCATTCGAACTATCTTCTCTATCATTAGAACTATCTTCTCCACCATTCGAACTATCTTCTCCATCATTCGAACTATCTTCTCTATCATTAGAACTATCTTCTCTATCATTAGAACTATCTTGTCTATCATTAGAACTATCTTGTCTATCATTAGAACTATCTTGTCTATCATTAGAACTATCTTGTCTATCAGGGAAATTAGCTATAAAACTATCTAAACTAGCATTGATAGCATTGATACGAGCTTGGATCTCTTGTCGAATTAACTCACGATCTTGCGCATCGATATCATTCAAACTATCTTCTAGAGTTAAATCACTATCTTGCGCATCGATATCATTCGAACTATCTTCTTTTTCTCTATCATTAGAACTTCTTTCTCTATCATTAGAACTATCTTCTAGAGTTAAATCACTATCTTGCGCAGCGATCTCATCGATGGCGCGATCTATTTCGATGAGATCGATGAGATCATTCAAAATGAAAAAAATATATTGCGCATCGATATCATTAAAATCATCTTTGATATGATAAACAAGAACTTGTAAAAGATCTTGTATAGCTTGTAAAATTTGTTCTTTTGAAATGAACTCACCATCGTTATCTTGCGCATCGATATCATTCAAACT